TTCAATTTTCATAAGATCTTCTTGACTCTTATTCAAAAGGTCTAATAATGTATGTATATTGGACCTTTTGAGGCAATTATAGGTCCTCGAAGGCAATTCTAATTGGTCAATAAAAAAACATTTCAATTCGATTTCTTTTTTTTTTCTTAGTTTATCCAATCCATCATGAAAAGTGAAAAAGGGTAAAGTAACCCTATTTTGATTGTCCTCTACATTTTTATCTTGTTCTTCTGCATGTAGAAACGGAATAAATAAATCAATCAAATTACGGGAGGCTTCGTAAAGTGCTTCTTTAGGAGTTAAACTTCCATTCGTCCATATTTCGAGAAAAAGTATCTCTTGTTTTTCATTCCCATTACTATAAGAATGAATACTATGATTTGCATTTCGAACAGGCATGAATACAGCATTTATTGGATAACTTCCTTCTTCAGCGTTATTTGGTGTTTTCATACGATATCCTCGATTACTCTCGATTTGTAATCCAATACAAAAATCAATTGGTTCCGTCAGGCTAGCTATATGCTGTGTAGTATCAACGATTTCCACAGAAGGTGGTGAGATGATGTCTTGAGCAGTTACATATCCAGGACCCTTGACGCAAATAGATGCGTCGCGAGTTCCATACAGATTACTTTTCAATACAATTTCTTTCAAATTCATTAAAATTTCATGTACGGATTCTTCAATACCTTCTATGGTAGAATATTCATGTGGTATCTTTTCAGATTTAGCGCGTGTAATACATGTTCCTTCTATTTCTCCAAGCAAAGCCCTTCGCATCGCAATGCCTATTGTATCAGCTTGACCTTTCATAAGCGGAGACAGAATAAAACGTCCATAATAAAAACGCTTACTGTCTTCTCTTGATTCAACACACTTCCACTGTAGTGTCCGAGTAGATACTGCTACTTCTTCTCGAAACATAGTCATATTATTTGATCCGATCATTTAATCATTTCTTTCTCTTGAAATTCGTTCAATTCTCAATTCTGATTTCTATATACGCCTTTTTTTAGGAGGCCTACACCCATTATGTGGCATAGGGGTTACGTCTCTGACAAAACTTAATAGTATACCACTTCTACGAATGGCTCGTAGTGCTGCATCTCTTCCAAGACCAGGACCCTTTATCATAACTTCTGCTCGTTGCATACCCTGATCTACTACTGTACGAATAGCGTTTGCGGCTGCGGTTTGGGCAGCAAACGGCGTCCCTCTTCTTGTGCCCTTGAAGCCGCAAGTACCGGCGGAGGCCCAAGAAACAACCCGACCCCGTATATCTGTGATTGTTACAATGGTATTGTTGAAACTTGCTTGAACATGAATAACCCCTTTTGGTATTCGACGTCCAGTCTTACGTGAACTAATGCGCCCACTCTTACGTGAGCCAATTCTTGTTATGGTTTTTGTCATATTTTATCATCTCCTAAATATGAGTCAGAAATATACGTATATTTTATTTTCATGTCAAAATGGGTCCTTTATTTGTTTGTGTATTGAGTCCTTTGGAGAGTCTCTTTTAATAAAAAATTTATCCCTGTCTCTGTTTATGCCTCGGGTTGAAACAAATTACTATAATTCGTCCCCGCCTGCGGATCAGTCGACATTTTTCACAAATTTTACGAACGGACGCCCTAATTTTCATATTTGTTTCTCCTTAATTTTATTTAAATTTTGAATCTACTCCTTCGAAGAAAAGAAAATAAGTCTCTTGAAATTTGGAACCTCCGATTGTATCCGAACGAGAGGAATGTTGAAAAGTCACTACGAACCCGAAACATACCATTGGAAAGTGATTCAGTAATTAAACCTTCATGAATCCATTTTTGTTCTTTCATTCCAGGTAACCCCTTTAATTATCAACTCATGGAGTAGGAGTGATATTAGACAACCCTTCCTCTTTTTTCAAAAAAAAAATAGGAAGTTTTCCTACGGATGCAATTCGTAGATCATAAAGATCACCATATATATAACAAAATTTCTCCCCCGATTCCTTCTAGTCGAGCCTCTCGGTCTGTCATTATACCTCGAGAAGTCGAAAGAATTACAATACCCATTCCTCCTAAAATCCTAGGAATTCGTTGATGGTTGGAATAGATTCGTAGGCCGGGTCGGCTGATACGTTTTAAAACAGTTCTATATGGCCCTTTTCTATTCCTTCTATGTCGCAGAGTTGAAACCAAGAAATATTTCTTGCTTACTCGATGTTTTCTCACATTTTCGATAAAGCCTTCGCGTAGAAGTATTTTAACAATGTTTTCAGTGATATTTGTAGATGCTATTCGAACCGTTCCTTTTTTATCCATGTCAGCATTTCGTATAGAAGTTATTATTTCGGCAATAGTGTCCCTACCCATGATGAACTATAATTATTGGTGCCTCCGGGTTTTTATATAATCAGCATGCTCTACTCTTTTTTTTTTCATGAATTATTAAAGGTATATGCGTGAGAAACAATCTACTAATGCATTCTACTAATTAATGGAATCTAATTCAGTTCAGATATCTTACTATGAACCTCCCTTTTTTTATGTTTTATTATGTTTTCATCTATTAGTATTTATTTAGAATCTATTTATAATACCTCAGGAGCTAATGAGACTATTTTAGTAAAATTCAACTGTCTCAATTCCCGAGCGATCGCACCAAAAACTCGAGTTCCTTTGGGATTTCCTTCTTGATCAATGACAACTGCTGCATTGTCATCATATTGTATTATCATACCATTGTCACGTTTGAGTTCTTTACATGTACGTACAATTACAGCTCTGATCACTTCTGATCTTTGTAGAGGCATATTGGGAACTGCTTCTTTGATTACAGCAACAATAACGTCACCAATATGAGCATATCGGCGATTACTAGCTCCTATGATTCGAATACACATTAATTCTCTAGCCCCGCTGTTGTCCGCTACATTTAAATAGGTCTGAGGTTGAATCATATCATTCTTATTATTTTTCTCTTTTTTCTTTCAATGCTAACTAACTAAAGGGCGAAGAAAAAAAGAAGAAAGATTGTTTGTCCAGAAATAAAAAAACTGCGGTTTTTTCATCACAAGGCCCCTTTCCTTTCGTTCCATATCCCTATCCCGCAATAACGAATTGAGTTCGTATAGGCATTTTGGACGCAGCTATAGAAATAGCTTCTCTGGCTACAATTTCTGATACTCCACCCATTTCATAAAGTATTCGACCCGGTTTAACGACGGATACCCAATATTCGGGAGATCCTTTCCCCGAACCCATACGTGTTTCGGTAGGCCTTACTGTAACAGGTTTGTCTGGAAATATACGTACCCATATTTTTCCACCACGACGCGCATATCGTGCCATGGCTCGTCGCCCCGCTTCTATTTGTCTAGATGTGATCCAAGCGGGTTCAAGTGCCTGAAGGGCGTATCCGCCGAAACAAATTCGATTGCCTCGATAAGATATTCCCTTCATTCTTCCTCTATGTTGTTTACGAAATCTGGTTCTTTTGGGGTTATAGTTGATGGTTGTTTCTCAATGCCATCTCTACTGCAGAACTGGACATGAGAGTTTCTTCTCATCCAGCTCCTCGCGAATGAAACGATTAAATAATATTGTATATATTTTGAATTGAATGAATAATGAATCATGGAATTTTTTGAGATATAATCTGTCACTGTCACGTACACGTAGGAATAAAATAAAATGATAAATTCCATTTTATAATTAATGAATCTTCATTTATTTTTACCTTTATTTTATTTATTTTTATTGAATTGCCCAAAACTTAGCAATCCAGTAAGGCTTTCGCGGGCGAATATTTGCTCTTTCAACATCCCTTTCATTCGTAGGGGCGTTCCATGACCTATCAGAATAAATGAATTGGTTCTTGGCTCGTTCCGCCATCCCACCCAATGAATCATTAGGATTCGTTTTCAAGGGAATCTTCCTCAGTCACAGGTTCTGTCGTTCCCATCGCTTCTCGATTAATGACTAGGCCCGAACTCTGCAATGGAGCTCCTAATAAAATTTGTTCCTGAATCAATCTTCTCAGTCTTTATTGACTCGGCGCTCTTTATTCTTTTTTATTTTTCGTATAAATTGTATTCATATTCATCGAATCTAATTATTAATTATGGACGAATACATTAATGCTTTATTACATTGCCTTTTATAAGATAGTTCATAGACCATACATATTGGAATCATATATCATTGCTATTCTTTTTCTTTCTTTCTCTCACCCCTCCATTTATCCATATCCCTTTGTTTTTGCTTCACAACCTTATAGATTGATTTTTCTTTTATGTAAAAAAAAATGCTTCAGTTGCTACAACAATATGATCAATACATCATATAGCGACTGGTTCCTTGGATCCAGATAATACGAAGCAATGAGCTGGTTATTAGTTATATAGTTATTAGTTCATACTAGGGGATGGCCCTTTGTTTTTTAATCCTAACCTAACTCTAAATAAAAAACCAACGAGTCACACACTAAGCATAGCAATTATATGGAGATGGAGTCAATCGAATTGTTATTCAACCCTATAGAATTAAGAATTCGAAAAAATTCTCATTTTTTTGATTGAACGGAAAAAAATGAACGAGTTTGTGATTTTTTATTCAATTGCCGGATGGATGGAACAGAAAGACAACGAAAGGCCCATTATTCCTCGTCTGCAAATATCCAAATTTTGATTCCTAATGCCCCATAGATAGTTCGAACTGTATAGGAACAATAATCAATTTTGGCTCGAATGGTTTGTAGGGGAACCCTACCTTCTCTGATCCATTCGACACGTGCTATTTCCTTTCCGTCGATACGCCCTGCAATTTGTACTTGAATTCCCTTTGTATCTGCTTTTTCAGTTAATTCAATAGCTTTTTTCATTGCCTTTCGAAACGAAACTCTATTCTTTAATTGTTCGGCTATAAATTCTGCAAGAATATTAGGTTGTCCATACGGTTTTTCAACTCTTGTGATAGCAATGTTAAGTTTTTGGTTCACAGAATTAAATTCTT